AATGAAACTCTTGATTTAATCTTATCATGTCATGGTCATGGTAATGGTCTCTTTTATTTGATTGATGGATCAAAGAATCAATTTTAATGAATTAACGAGTCATTTTTTTTTTTTTATTCGAAACGCCTCGTGATCTTCAACCAATTATGTGCTTCAATATAATTACCTGGAGTAAGCGCTATAGCTTGTTTCCAATACTCAGCAGCTTGATCGGACCAAGCCTCCGCAATTTCAGAATCACCCTGCAGAATGGCCTGTTCTCCCCGGTTGGGATAGGTGGGTCAATTCCTTCCCTTAGAACCGTACTTGAGAGTTTCCTACCTCATACGGCTCAACAATTGATTCTTTTTGCGGTCTCATTTTCATTTACCCTATGCTAACTGAATTAGATTTATGATAAATCTATCCCATTTTTCTTGGGTTAACCTTAACCAGAAGAAGTTAATTACATAAGTTTCAAATTCTAATTTTGATCAATAATTAATTAGTTTTAGCTTTTCTCCCACCTTCAGAAAAATGAAGCATAGATATCCCCTATATCGTTATAATTTTCTGAAAGGTAACTATCTCGGTTTCATATATGAAATTTATATAGAATTTTTGAAAAAGACTTTCTTCCATAAGAAAAAAGAACTTACTATCTTTGGGATCTGATGCTACACCGCTGCTCAATACTTTAGTGGATCTACTCTATTACATAAGTTGATTCCTAACTTTATATCCCATATCGTGACATAAGTAAGCAGTTCTTAACTGTATCGACCCCAAAAGCTCGCTAATTGATCTTTACGGTGCTTTCTTTATCAATTCGATCCTTTATCCATAGAGTATAATATGTAGGCCGTACTTATTTTCTTCCTTTTTTTTGTTATCATGAAGTTTCTTTCCTTGCTACAGCTGATAAAAATCGTTGCTTTGGACGATGCATATGTAGAAAGCCTATTTTTTTCTAGTATTGACTAGCCAATTTGATCTTTTTTTCCTTCTTTCTATAGTGGAGATAGTCGCACGTAATGACAGATCACGGCCATATTATTAAAAGCTTGTGGTAAGAATGGGTTTCGTTCTAGTGCCCGGAAATAATATTCCAAAGCCTTTGTATGCTCCCCGTTGCTTGTGTGTATAAGGCCTATGTTATAGAGTATATAACTTCGATCATAGGGATCAATTTCTGGTCGCGTAGCTTCATAATAATTCTGTAAAGCTTCCGCATAATTTCCTTCGGATTGAGCCGACATCCGTTACGGTCGTTCATTTTATTCAAAAAATCTCCGCTCCAGAACCGTACGTGAGATTTTCATCTCATACGGCTCCTCCCTTCTGTGCATAGTACTAAGGGGAATAATCCATGGAATCCAAAATTCCCTATTCTTATTATGAACTGACAGGAGCTGGTATTTTTACAAGAAATCTCTAGCCAGCCTTCCCGCAAGAGGTTTTTTTCTTAACACCAATCGTATTAGTGCTAGATAGAAATGGTAACTCCAACGATTTCTTTGTCCTCAACGCTTACTATTTCCAGGAATTAGTCACTTCAACGATCTTTGATGGTTATATGGGTATCCAAAGTACGAACGAGATGGATGTTTGTTGTCCCAACCATTCTTGTTAGGCCCGATACCGATAAGGAAAAGGGCAATTTATAACAAAATAACAAAGTTTTCGTGTTGTTGATTCCTAGTGTAGTGCTTCTCCCCCTATGCCGCCTATTGGTACTATTGGAGTAGGATTGCCCCGCAATACAGAACCTATAGGTGTAACCTTTTGTTCAATACTAAAATCGATATTTAAAGTAAATTAAAGTATCTGAGGCTGGATCAATCGAGGATACACGACAGAAGGAATTGTTCTATCTCCAAACTTGACCTTCACTAAGCGTAGCTTTATTTCAAAAATTGGGTTCTTTCTATTCCGAACCACGTCTTTTCTCATAAGAATGAAATGAGGGCTAAAAAAAAAAAACAACAAGAAAAAAGAATCAAATCACACCATCTCTATAATAGGTAAATGCCTTTTTTTCTCCTGAAGTTGTCGGAATTATTCGTAATAAAATATTGGCTATAATCGAAGAGGTCTTATCAATAAAATTTCCATTTATCCGAGATCTAGGCATAATTAGCAATCCATTCTATAATTCTTCTCATTACCCCCTCGGCTCGAGGAAAATGATCCCACAAACAAAGGAACTGTACATTACAGAATAACATAAAAAAAGAAAAATGATAACTAAAAAGATATGTACCTTCCGCTCAAATTGTATTCTTTTCGGACAAAGAGAGATAGGAGACTTTTGAATCAGATTGAATTTAATATAAATTTCGTAGTATACAAATGAGCAGAACTATTACTATTTCATCTAAGTTGAATAATCAAGTACTTTATTTTACTATGGATTCTTATAACTCGAGAAATTTGGATTTGGTTATGATCCAAGGAAGAAAAGGGATGGAATAATCATTATACCATTGAAATGAAATAGAAAAATCCATAGTACGATTCA